GTACGAAAGTTAATAGTATACCACTTCTACGAATAGCTCGTAATGCTGCGTCTCTTCCGAGACCGGGACCTTTTATCATGACTTCTGCTCGTTGCATACCTTGATCTACTACTGTACGAATAGCATTTGCTGCGGCAGTTTGAGCGGCAAAGGGTGTCCCTCTTCTCGTACCCTTGAATCCACAAGTACCGGCCGAGGACCAGGAAACCACCCGCCCCCGCACATCTGTAACTGTGACTATGGTATTATTGAAACTTGCTTGAACATGAATAACTCCCTTTGGTATTCTACGTGCACTCTTACGTGAACCAATACGTACATTCCTACGTGAACCAGTTCTCGGTATAGCTTTTGCCATATTGTATCATCTCATAAATATGAGTCAGAAATATATGGATATATCCATTTTATGTCAAAACAGATTTCTTATTTGTACATTGAGCCCTTTAGCGGGTCTGATTATCCTTGTCTTTGTTTATGTCTCGGGTTGGAACAAATTACTATAATGCGCCCCCGCCTACGGATTAGTCGACATTTTTCACAAATTTTTCGAACGGAAGCTCTTATTTTCATATTTGTCATTCCTTATCTTAATTCTTTTTTGGTAGAAAATAAGTTTCTTGAAATTTTGCATCTCGAATCGTATCGAATAAAAATGACCTAATCTTTCGAATCCTTGTTTCGGAGTCGATAAATTATACGTCCTCTGGTTGAATCATAACGACTTACTTCAATTTTGACTTTATCTCCTGGCAGTATCCGTATAAAACTACGTCGGATCTTTCCTGAAACGTAACCTAGAATCAGATCTTCATTATCTAACCGAACTCGGAACATGCCATTGGGAAGCGATTCAGTAATTAAACCTTCATGAATCCATTTTTGTTCTTTCATTTCAGGTAAAGCCCCCCTGAAGTATCAATTAATGGAGGAAAGACGATATTAGACAACTCACCCCCTTTCTTTTTTTTTTTACAAATAGGAAGAGGTTTCGGATCCCATTTGGATATTAAATGGATTACCATATATAACACAAAATTTCTCCACCGATTCGTTCTAGTCGAGCCTCCCGGTCTGTCATTATACCCCGAGAAGTAGAAAGAATTACAATTCCCATCCCACCTAAAATTCTAGGAATTCGTTGAGAGTTAGAATAGATTCGTAAACCGGGTCTACTGATCCGTTTTAAATTTAAAAAATTTCTATAGGGTCTTTTCCCATTCCTTCTATGTCGAAGGGTTAAAACCAAAAAATATTTGTTTTTTTCTCGATGTTTTCTGACGTTTTCGATAAAACCCTCTCGGAAAAGTATTTTAACAATATTTTCGGTAATATTAGTAGATGCTATGCGAACAACTCTTTTTCTATCCATATCAGCATTTCGTATAGAGGTTATTATCTCAGCAATAGTGTCTCTACCCATGATGAACTAAAATTATTGGTGTCTCAAAATTGGATATAATCAACATGTTTTTCTTTTTTTTTTTTATTGATTTATGAATAGGAATTTTGCAAGGTATATGCGTGAGACACAATCTACGAATTAATCTACTTCTTAATCTATTTTTTTCAAATACCCCAAAGATATCACGATCTCATTTTATTTTATAATACCTCGGGAGCTAATGAAACTATTTTAGTAAAATTCAATTGTCTCAATTCACGGGGGATTGCCCCAAAAATTCGAGTTCCTTTTGGATTTCCTTCTTGATCAATCACAACTGCAGCATTGTCATCATATCGTATTATCATACCGCTGTCACGTTTTAGTTCTTTACAGGTACGAACTATTACAGCTCTCACTACTTCTGATTTTTCTAGGGGCATATTTGGTACTGCTTCTTTAATCACAGCAACAATAACGTCACCAATATGAGCATATCGACGATTACTAGCTCCTATGATTCGAATACACATCAATTCTCGAGCCCCGCTGTTATCCGCTACATTTAAATGGGTCTGAGGTTGAATCATATCAAATTTTTTGTTTATTCTTCCAATGCAAAGGATGAAGAAAATAAAAGAAATATTGTTTGTCCAAAAAAAGAAACCTGCGTTTTTGTTTCATCCCTAAGATTCATCTCTGTCGGTTCTACATTTTTATCCCGAAATAATAAATTGAGTTCGTATAGGCATTTTAGATGCTGCTATTAAAATAGCCCTTCTAGCTATATTTTCGGTTACTCCACCCATTTCATATAGTATTCGCCCCGGTTTAACAACAGCTACCCAATATTCAGGGGATCCTTTCCCCGAACCCATACGTGTTTCAGCAGGTCTTACTGTAACTGGTTTGTCTGGAAATATACGGACCCATATTTTTCCACCACGGCGTGCATTTCGTGTCATTGCTCGTCGACCTGCTTCGATTTGTCTAGATGTGATCCAAGCAGGTTCAAGTGCCTGAAGAGCATATTTACCGAAACAAATATGATTACCTCGATAAGATATTCCCTTCATTCTTCCTCTATGTTGTTTACGGAATCTAGTTCTTTTGGGG